TAAAAACGAATAAACCTCACTTCCAAGAAATAATATCTTCTACTAAGATATTCACCGAGGAAGCAGAAGCCCTTTTGCAAGAAGCTATTCAAGAACAAATGGAACGCTTTCTACTTCAAGAACAATTATAACTAAAAAATCTTTTTTAATCTTTAGAATACTTAAAAAAGAAAATAATAAAATAATATATAGTAATAAATTTGATTAGAATAATTAATAATAAATTAATTATTCTAATCAAACAATAATACATTATTATGTAATGGAATATCGGTAAATGGAAATCAATTGCGTCCAATAGGATTTGAACCTATACCAAAGGTTTAGAAGACCTCTGTCCTATCCATTAGACAATGGACGCCTTTCAGTCCCATTCCTAAATTTTGTTTTGCATTTTTCTTTCCGATCTCTTCTTCGGAAAGCATAAAGAATATGTGATCTAACTGCAGGACTTTAATATTCAATTTGATAGAATGAGCGGGTAGCGGGAATCGAACCCGCATCGTTAGCTTGGAAGGCTAGGGGTTATAGTCGACATCTATTCAGACTTTTTAACGCCGCTAATTCAAAACCGAACGTGAAACTTTGGGGTCATTCGGCTCCTTTATGGACGACGGATATATTCCCAAATAGAAGCCGGAAGCAAAATAACAAAAGTCGACCCATAACATCTATGTCATCTTTTTTTGTCTGAATGAATTCAAAGCAATTCGCTTTTTAGATGATCCCTCTAGAAGAGGGGGATTATAACAATACAATCCCAATCTTTCTAGTTACTCCGTTCTTTATTTCTATTTGAGAGAATCCTTAGGAAAATTTTTTGGGTTCCCCCGAGCTAAAATTAAAATAAAAAAAAACTAGAATATAAGTTTAAGTTGATGTCTTTAGTAAACTAAAGTTATCATTTAATAGCTATTTAGCTTCAATCTAACCTAACCTATAAAAAAACCAAAATTGAAGATTTAGTTACGATTTGAACTAGACTTTTCTATCTTTATCCATGGATCCTTTACTTAAACTTAAAAAATTGGAAGTATTGATCCAATTCAAAACCAAAATTTTGTTTCGCAATTTCATAATCAAATTTTTCAATTTTGAATTGATCCTTGGATACAAATTACGAGAACGTATATTTTTCCCCGAATTTTTTATTTTCATTTTAGAGTGAAAGGATTAAAGTTGAATCCTTTTACGAAATAAAGTTTTTGATTTTTCATATAAATGAAACTGAAGGACCCCTTAACTCTTAAGGGTATTAATTGAACGAATCACACTTTTACCACTAAACTATACCCGCTACAATGGGATTATTGTACAAAAAGCCCCTTTTGTCGAACAAGAGAATCGGATTAATCAAGATAGAACAGAAATTCAAAAAAATCATGAAATGCGAATTAAAAATTCGAGCGTTGACGTCTTTGTCAGGAGTCCTAATCCAATTAGGAAAGGAGGAGTTATTTCGTTTAAATAACTAAATTGAAAATTTTCGAAAGAAAAAGAAACGAAAGAATAATAAGAAATGACACTTTGATTCTAAATGGATTCATTAGAACAAAAAAAAGGGGCCCGGGCTGGGTACTGACCAGGCCGGGCCGTCGGAGTGGAAATAAAAAGTGCCCCTTGAACGAAATTAAAGAAATATTCTTTTCTTTAGTTTTTTTTCTAATTTTTTTCTTTCAAATGCTCTCTGCCTTTGAATTTTCCATAAATGATAGAAATGGAATTGCTGATAAAAGTTAGATCTATTTCTATTTATATAATAGAATATACAAGACAATAGAAAAAAAATATCCTATAAGCTCTATTTTCTATGAGCTATATAATCAAACGACTTTCTATATTCTCTATAATATCGAGAATATAGAAAGTCAAGATATAAAATAAAGCAAAGGCGGTCTTTTTTCAAGCATTATTTTTTATGTAATGTAACATAGTAATTTTTTTTTTCAATGAGGAGAGATGGCTGAGTGGATTAAAGCGTCGGATTGCTAATCCGGTGTACGAGTTATTTGTACCGAGGGTTCGAATCCCTCTCTTTCCGTTTCAGTCGATCGTTTAGTATCTTTTTTAGCGAACACTTTTCCTTTTTTTTAGTAACAGATGTGGAATTGGGAAAAACCTAAGAACATTATACGACTAAAGCAAGCAACTCCTTCCTTTTTTTATTCTTCGCGTCCGGGATTACGCCCTGGATCATTAGACAGGAATCCGAAGATGAAGAGAGAAACAAAGAATATCACTACGGTGTAAACAAAGAGTTTGAGAGTAAGCATTACACAATCTCCAAATAAAATTTTGGGGTAAAAGGAAAAAAGGAATAGATTATCTATTTTTATATTACATATACGATTTTGACATCAAGAAATGAAGTTTTTTTTAGAATTTCGATTCTATAAATAGAAAGGAGTTTTCAGAAATTCACACAATTCAAATTCAATATTGTGGTCGGTTCTAATAAGGTTTCAGTTAATTAGTTAATTAAAGGGTCATAATCAACAAATAACGAATGGAGGGATCAAAATAGATCGTGGAATTACTCTGTTTAAATTAAGGCGAGGGTTCATTCATAGTGTAAGACCCATCTGATCTTATCAATCGTTAGAATTTTTTTTATAGCTCGGATAAATCATGAAATTGTCTAGCCCAATATTAAAGGTCTCATCGAAAACTTACAGCAGCTTGCCAAACAAAGGCTAAGAGAAAAAAAAGAACTGGTATTACTGGCATAACATCTACAATTGGATTCAAAAAGGCGTAGGCCTCGGGCAATTTGGCGAATAAAAAACTACTTGAATAAAGGACGGAATTAAGACAGATATACATTAAACGAAAGATATTAATCATAACAAACCTTTTTTGAAGATAATTGGATTTTGATTGAGTTATTAATATCTTATTGATATAAGATAAAAAATAAGAAAAGAAAGTAAGTTAGACAAAAAAATACTTCTTGGAACCGAACCAATCAAAATCCTTCTATTCTCGTGTGAGAATTGAAGAAATCATACTTTCATACAATATCTTAATTAAATTCTATGTAATGATCAATAAATTCAATTTTTTTTTTACGCCTACTTTTACACCTACGTGTGTCACAATTCTAACCTAAAAAAATAAGCCAATTTTAGGGCTTGGACTAGAATTGACGAACAACCAATCCCAATACTACTGTTTATTAGTACTAATAGAAATCAAAATGGGGCGTGGCCAAGTGGTAAGGCAACGGGTTTTGGTCCCGGTATTCGGAGGTTCGAATCCTTCCGTCCCAGGCCGGACAGAATTCTAAATTTTAGAAGGAAACAACGACTTAATGGGGGTCTTTTTGTCTTTGTATCGATACAAAATAATCTACTCTCCCATAAAAAAACCGCTCAAAATTTGAGAAAGGGGAAAGGCTTATATACATGGATTGCTATCCTTCGATTTCAGAGATAGTGTTCTTTCGCTTTTTTTAAGATTTGTGAGCCCTTACCTTATTGTTAAATAATTAACATACAATATATCTAATTACTTCCAACAAAAATAGTTCAGTCTAATCTGATAGATACGGAGACCCCCCCCTTTTTTTTATTCTGATTTGATCTTTTATTTGCGGATTCCGAATGAAAGACTAACAACCTAAATAGTCCCTTCATCTACAAGGAAAAAGACTGTGCCTAGACTTAAGCAATGACTATTCAAGATTCCATAATGGAATCAATTACATACCAGTTCCAAATTCCAAACTAGAGAAATGTTATGGTAAAACTTCGTTTGAAACGATGTGGTAGAAAGCAACGTGCGACTTGAAGGACATGATCCGCTGTGGATTTGCATCCACCCTTTTTTATATTAATGGGCTCTTCGCTCGACATTCTTTCTTCTGTTACCCCACTTTTGGTGGGTGGTAATGTAACTAGGACAGGATGGAGCTCGAGTAAAAGGATTTCTTCATTTCTCAGGGGCAAGGATCTAAGGTTAATATCAATCAATAAGTTGGAAAAAACTTCGTAAGTATATTTTGATATAGAAATCGAAAGGGTCAGATTCGAGCAATTTAAAAATCCAAAACAAAAGCAGGGGGGATTTTTGTTGGAATTGGGAAAACCTTTTCCATCAAAAGTGTATCCCGTAGGAATCAATTATTCATATGATTCGTTGATAGAAAGAAATCAAAAGGGGGTGTGTTGCTGCCCGTTTTTTTTTTTACTTTTTTTTTAACATTAAAAAAATATTAAAGATCACCGAAGAAATGTCTAAACCCAATGATTGAAAGCAAAGACAAAGGATCCTGGAACAAGGAAATACCATTTTCAATTGTCTCAACAATTCGATCAGAATGAAAAATCAAAGAAAAGAGTCGAATCGATTTGAAATGAGACAAACAAAAACAGAAAGGGGCTTGAGACCGCTCAAAAAAGGAAATGCCTAAGGATTTTCATTTGGACTTTGAAACTTATCCAACTTGAGTTATGAGAGTACGGGTGCTTTTTTGTTTCTTTTTAAAAAGTTCAAAAGAAACAAAAAAAAGAAGGAATGAAATCTAGAATTGATTTGATCATTTTATAGATCCATTTTACATTATAATTTTATACATAGACATAACGATCTTCTAACCATTTTTTCTCGAGCCGTACGAGGATAAAACTTCTTATACGTTTCTAGGGGGGGTATTTTTATCTCTATCTATCCCAATGAGCTGTTTATCGAATCGTTGCAATTAATGGTCGATCCCGAAGAGAAGGAAGAGATCTTCGGAAAGTGGGTTTTTATGATCCGATAAATAATCAAACCCATTTAAATGTTCCTGCTATTCTATATTTCCTTGACAAGGGTGCCCAACTTACAAGAACCGTTCATGATATTTCAAAGAAAGCGGGGATTTTTACAGAACTTAGTCTTAATCAAACGAAATTCTATTAAGGAATAGAACAAAAAAAGAGGGTGTGGAGGAGTCTTATATAATTTTGTAAACTTTTTTCATTACTATCTTACTACCCCCCTTTTTTTGTTCTATTCATACCTCTTTATTTTCGGTTTTTTTAAGTAGTTATCTAAATAAAGTATTCCGAAAGTTTTTTTATCTAATTCTTTAGATATTTTTTATTAATTTTACTATTTATTATATTTTTTTACTATATAAAATTATATTTGTTTTTATAAAATTATATTTGTTTTTTGTATTTTACTTTAATTTTTTAATTTAATAAATAAAAATTTAATAAATAAACAATTCACTCTTTAAATAAACAATTCACTCTTTAAATAAACAATTCACTCTTTAAATAAACAATTCACTCTTTTTGTTTTCGTCATTGTATTTTTTTTAGTATTTTCTCAATTTTGATATTCAATGTCATATTGACAATAGTATATTGACAATAGTATATTGACAAAATAAAATTCGGTCGTGGAGAAATGAACCCTTTTATCTCGGCCCTATAGTTTTTTCTTTTTATGATCAGAATCTATTAGAATTTTTTTTGAGTTCTTGCTAGTTTAATATTTTTATTCGATTGTGAAATTTAATTTCGTTTATTTCTTTTTATTCCGATTCTATCCACCCATTCGAATTCTTTGGGTTGCTAACTCAACGGTAGAGTACTCGGCTTTTAAGTATGGCTAGCATCTTTTACACATTTCGATGAAGCAAAGGATTCGTCCAAATCTTCGGGAGAATTTGTAAGACCACGACTGATCCTGAAAGGAATGAATGGAAAAAACAACATGTCGTATCAATGGATAATTTTGAGAATATGTTATTCTTGTTTAATCGATACAAAACCAAGTTTGAATTCTTGGCGCGGAACAAAAGAAATTGAATTCAAAGTTGGGTCGAGTGAATAAATGGATAGAGCCCTAGGGTTCCAATTATAGGGAAGCAAAAAGTAACGGGCTTTGTTTCTTAATTTGAATGATTATCCGATCTAATTAAACGTTAAAAAGATATTAGTTCCTAACGCGGGGAAGGGTTTTCCTATGAGTGGATTATCAACTTTTTTAATGAGTCCTAAGTATTTGTGAATCCATATTATGGGTTGTAGATGAATGTGTGGAAGAAGCAGTATATTGATAAAGATAGTTCTTTTTTTTTTTCCAAATCAAAAGAGCGATTGGGGCGAAAAAATAAAGGGTTTCTAATCACCTAATTACTTTGTTATAATATAACAAACATAAACCAATTAAATTAACTAGAAATGAGAGGATAGAGAATCCGTTGATGAGTAGACCCATTTTCAAGGTATCGACTTTTTTACTACAATACTTTGTTTTCGCCGTATCGCACTATGTATCGTTTGATCGCTTACTAACTCCCTTACCTTTGTTCCCTTGTTTTTAATCGAATTTCAAATGAAGGAATTTCAAGTCTATTTAGAACTAGATAGATCTCAACAAGACGACTTACTATACCCGCTTCTTTTTCGGGAGTATATTTATGCACTTGCTCATGATCATGGTTTAAATAGTTCGACGATTTCATTGGAAAGCGGGGGGTATGACAATAAATCTAGTTCACTGAGTGTGAAACGGTTAATTACTCGAATGTATCGACCGATTAATTTGAGTATTGCTGCTAATGAGTCTAACAAAAATCCAATTTTTTGGCATAACAATAAGTTGTATTCTCAAATTATATCAGAGGGATTTGCTGTCGTGGTGGAAATTCCATTTTCCCTACGGTTGGTAGCTTTTTTAGAAGGGAAAGAATTTGAAAAATCTTCTAATTTCCAATCAATTCATTCAATATTTCCATTTTTCGAGGACATTTTGTCACATTTAAATTATGTGTTAGATGTACTAATACCCCACCCCGTTTGTCCTGAAATCTTGGTTCAACTCCTTCGATACTGGGTAAAGGATGCCCCTTCTTTATATTTAGTACGGTTCTTTCTTCACGAGTATTTTAATGAGAATATTCTTATTATCCCAAAGAACTCTATTTATGTTTTTTTAAAAAAAAATGCAAGGTTTTTATTGTTTCTATATAATTCTCATGTATATGAATATGAATCTATTCTCTTTTTTCTCTGTAACCAATCGTCTCATTTACGATCAACATCCTCTCAAGTCCTCGTTGAGCGAATGTATTTCTATGGAAAAGGCAAACATCTTGTTGAAGTCTTTGCTAAAGATTTGCAGGACATCCTATGGTTGTTGAAGGACCCTTTCATGCATTATGCTAGATATCAAGGAAAATCCATTCTCGCTTCAAAGGATACGCCTGCTCTGATGAATAAATGGAACTATTACCTTGTCCGTTTATGGCAATGCCATTTTTACGTGTCGTCTCAACCAGAAAGGGTTCATCTAAACCGCTTAGGCAAGTACTCTATTAACTTTCTGGGTTATCTTTCCGGCGTGTCGTTCAATTCTTTAGTGATACGGAGTCAAATGCTAGAAAGTTCTTTTTTAATAGGTAATTCTATGAAGAAGATCGATATGACCGTTCCAATTATTTATCTGATTGGATCTTTGACGAAAGCGCGTTTTTGTACCGCATTAGGACATCCCATTAGTAAG